GTTTGTACACATCTTTTCTTTGTTTCCTGGGCCTCTAGTGAGTTACAGACAGAGTTCGAAAAGGTCAAATCTTTGATGATGGAATCATCTATCATTGAGTTGCAAAAACTTCTGTATAGGTATCCTACACCGAATTCTTTCTGGTTAGAGAATCTCTTTCTAGTTGCTCTGGAACCATTAGTAGATTTTCTAGAAGAAATATGGGCTTCTGACGACAACATGCTTGGTCCCGCTTATCGGGTCCAATCAATACGTTCTAAGAAGTTGAATATCAATCTCATACCAAATCTCATCAATCGAATCACTTTTTTGAGAAATACGAGACATCTAAGTCATACAAGTAAAGAGATCTATTCATGGATAAGACAAGGAAAAGACGTGAAGGGGGGTTGGACTTTTGATAAAGTAGAATCCTGGATCGCGTGCTGTTATAGTGAGGGGATGGATGATGAAGAAAGACTATTCTTGATTCCTTTCTCCATCTTAAGGAGAGAAAAAAAGATTCATGAACTTCTATTGAATCTGACGCATAGTGATCATTTATCAAAGAATGACTCTGGTTATCAAATGAGTGAACAACCGGGAGCAATTTACTTACGATACTTAGTTGACATTCATAACAAGTATCTATTGAATTATGAGTTCAATATATCCTCTTTAGCAGAAAGACGGGTATTCCTTGCTCATTCTCAGACAATCACTTATTTACCGTATGGGACTAAGACTTTGCCATCTCATGAAACACCCTTTTCGCTCCGCTTAGCCTTATTCCCCTCTAGGGGGATTTTAGTGATAGGTTCTATAGGAACTGGACGATCCTATTTGGTCAAATACCTAGCGACAAACTCCAATGTTCCTTTCATTACGGTATTGCTGGACGAGTTCCGGGAGACCGAGCCTGACAATGATTTTGATGATGAGAACGAGGATGATGATGCGCTTGACGAGCTTCCTTCTGGTGCTACTGCCCCTATTGTTAGTGACTATATTGATCCTAGTGACGATATTGGGGAGATGGATGAGGACCTTTTTGATCTTGATCTGGAGCTGAAATGTATGCTAGATGAGACGAATACGGATCCGGAGAACTGGGACATAGACCCAGCTTATATCAGCTTTCAATTCGAATTCGCAAAAATAATGTCTCCCTGCATAGTATGGATTCCAAACATTCATGATCTGGATATGAATGATGCGAATGACTTATCCCTCGGTCTATTAGTGAACCATCTCTCTGAAAGATGTTCCACTAGCAATATTCTTGTTATTGCTTCGACTCATATTCCCCAAAAAGTGGATCCCGGTCTAATAGCTCCGGATAAATTAAGTACGTGCATTAATATACGAAGGCTTCTTTTTCCACAACAACGAAAGAACTTTTTCACTCTTTCATATACTAGGGGATTTCACTTGGAAAAGAAAATGTTCGATACTAACGGATTCGGGTACATAACCATGGCTTCCAATGCAAGAGATCTTGCAGCACTTACCGACGAGGCCCTATCGATTAGTATTACACAGAAGAAATCAATTATAGACACTAATACAATTAGATTCGCTCTTTATAGACAAACTTGGGAGTTTCGAGACTGGGAAAGCTGGGCTGTGCCTGATAGGATCGTTTTCTATCAGATAGGAAGGGCTGTAGCACAAAATGTATTTCTAAGTAATTCCCCCATAGATCCTATAGCTATCTATATCAACAGCATATCATATAGCGAACTGGATTCTTATTTGTACAAATGGTACTACGAACTTGGAACGAGCATGAAGAAATTAACGATACTTATTTATCTTTTGAGTTGTTCTGCCGGATCGGTCGCTGAAAATCTTTTGTCTCCATCCATATCCGATGAAAAACATGAGATCGCTTATTATAGCCTCATTGAGAATGAGTCGGATCTAATTCATGGCCTATTAGAAATAGAAGGCGCTCTGGTGGGATCTTCACGGACAGAAAAAGGTCCGTTTGATAATGATCGAGTTACATTGCTTCTTCGGCCCGAACCAAGGAATCCCTTAGATATGATGCAAAATGGATCTTCTTCTCTGTTTGATACGAGATTTTTCCATGAAAAAGACGAAGACGAATACGAAGAAGACATGGAGTTTGCATATGTAGAAGGGGATTATCACGCACCCCCTGCCTCGGAGAAGGAGGAAGAGATAGAGAAGGATTGTCTCAATGACATAGTTTTGGCTCCTAGAATATGGCGCCCTTGGGGCTTGCTATTGGATTGGATAGACAGGCCCAATGTATTGGGATTTCCCTCTTGGTCCGGGGGCGAGTGGATCATTTCTGAGGAAGAGGATGAGGATGAGCTTCCAAAGGAAGAGCATGAGCTTCCAGAGGAAGAGGATGAGGATGAGCTTCCAGAGGAAGAGCATGGGCTTCCAGAGAAAGGGGATGTGCTTCCAGAGGAAGAGGATGAGCATGAGGATGAGCATGAGGATGAGCATAAGGATGAGCATGAGGATGAGGATGAGCTTTCAGAGAAAG